CGTATCAAGAATTATGATTTTACGTATCGACAATTCCTCAATATCTTGTTCATTCGCAACAAAAAATTTTCTTTGTGCGTCGGTAAAAAAAAACATGCTTTTTTGGAGAGAGATACTATTTCACCAATCGAGTCACAGGTATCTAACATATTCATACCTAACGATTTTCCACAAAGGGGTAACGAAAGGTATAACTTGTACAAATCTTTCCATTTTCCAATTCGATCCGATCTATTCGTTCGTAGAACTATTTACTCGATCGCAGACATTTCTGGAACACCTCTAACAGAGGAAGAAATAGTCAATTTGGAAAGAACTTATTGTCAACCTCTTTCAGATATGAATCTATCTGATTCAGAAAGGAAGAACTTGCATCAGTATCTGAATTTCAATTCAAACCTGGGTTTGATTCACACTCCACGGTCTGAGAAATATTTACCATCCGAAACGAGTAAAAAATTGCGTCTTTGGCGAAATTGGCTAAAGAAAGGCGTTGAGAAAGGGCAGATGGGTAGAACCTTTCAACGAGATAGTGCTTTTTCAACTCTCTCAAAATGGAATCTATTCCAAACATATATGCCTTGGTTCTTTACTTCGACAGGGTACAAATATCTAAATTTTATATTTTTAGATGCTTTTTCAGACCTATTGCCGATGCTAAGTAGCAGTCACAAATTTGTATCCAATTTTCATTATATTATGCACAGATCAGCCTGGCGAATTCTTAAGCTAAAATGGCGAGCTCTTAAGCTAAAATTGTGGGGATTGTGGGCACCGATAAGTGAGATTTCAAGTGATATTTCGTGGAAGTGTTTCCGTAGGCTTCTTCGGGTCGAAGAAATGATTCATCGAAATAATGAGTCACCGTTGATATCGACACATCTGAGCTCGCCAAATGTTCGGGAGTTCCTCTATTCAAGCCTTTTACTTCTTCTTCTTGTTGGATGTCTCGTTCAGGTACTTCTTTTCTCTGTTTCCCTAGACTCTAGTGAGTTACAGACAGAGTTCGAGAGGATAAAATCTTTGACGATTCCATCATACACGATTGAGGTGTACAAACTTGTGAATGGGTATCCTAAACCTGAACCGAATTCTTTCTGGTTAAAGAATCTCTTTCTAGTTGCTCGGGAACAATTAGAAGATTTTCTAGCAGAAATACTGGGTTTTGCGCTATTTGGTGGTGGTCCCGCTTATGGGGTCAAATTTATACAGAAGATATTTTTCAATCTCATCGATCTCATAAGTATCATACCAAATCCCATCAATCGAATCACTTTTTCGAGAAATACGAGACATCTAAGTCATACAAGTAAAGAGATCTATTCATGGATAAGAAAAGGACAAAGGTTTCCGACTCATGATGAAATAGAATCCTGGATCGAGACCTGTGATTGGTTTTTGGATAAAGAGAGAGTTTACTCGTTTCATTTCTCCACCTTAAGGCCAGAAAAAGGGATTGATCAAATTCTATGGAGTCTGACTCATATTGATCATTTAGTAAAGAGTGACTATGGTTATCAAATGTTTGAACAAGCGGGAGCAATTTACTTACGATACGTAGTTGACATTCATCAAAAGGATCTAATGAATTATGAGTTCAATACATCCTGTTTAGCAGAAAGACGGATATTCCTTGCTCATTATCAGACAATCACTTATTCACAAACCTCGTGTGGGGCCAATAGTTTTCATTTCCCATCTCATGGAAAACCAAAACCCTTTTCGTTCCGCCTAGCCCTATCCCCCTCTAGGGGTATTTTAGTGATAGGTCCTATAGGAACTGGACGATCCTATTTGGTCAAATCCCTAGCGACAAACTCCTATCTTCCTTTCATTACGGTATTTCTGAACAAGCTGGATTTGAAAATAGTTATTGATGATCTCGATCCTGAGGACTATATGGAAGCGCTTGATGATGTGGATATTGATCGTATTGATGATGATAGCGATCCTGCTAAGGACTATATGGATGCGCTTAAAGATGTGGACGATATTGATGATCGTGACTCTATTTATTCGAACTTGGACTCGGACCCGGAGCTGAGGGAGGAGTATACGGCGGATGATGAGATACTTAGGTATATCATCGAGTTGGAAATAGACCTAGCTTCTATCAACTTGCAATTCGAATTGGCAAGAACAATGTCTCCTTGCATAGTATGGATTCCAAACATTCATGATCTGTATGTGGATGAGTCGGAGTCCCTCGGTTTATTATTGAACTATCTCTCCGGGGATTGTGAAAGACGGTCCACTAGAGATATTCTTGTTATTGCTTCGACTCATATTCCCCAAAAAGTGGATCCCGCTCTAATAGCTCCGAATAAATTAAATACATGCATTAAGATACGAAGGCTTATTATTCCACAACAACGAAAGCACGTTTTCACCCTTTCATATACTAGGGGATTTCACTTGGAAAAGAAAATGTTCCGTACTAATGGATTCGGGTCCATAGCCATGGGTTACAATGCACGAGATCTTGTAGCAATTACCAATG